GTAAATCCATTTTTTCGATTCTATTATTTTTTCCTCTTTTATTCTGAATAACTATCTGAATCTTGAATTGTCTTATGACTCATCACTCAACTCAGATGAATTTTTTGAAAGAACTATGCTTTGAACAAATGATCCCCGCTCCCATCACCAGTTGCTCCTCCTATCTACACCCGCTCCACCAACTAATCTTATTTTTGGATCTTGTTTGTGATATTGAGAAAAGATCAATCAATAAATATCTCTATGGATTCTTCCAACTTATTTCTATTCTATAGTATATTAAACGACTACAGTACCCTATATAATTTATATGATATGACTTTTTTAAAAATTTTAATTCATTTTTTTTTTATTTTATTGTCTTCTTTCTCTTTTATATTTCCTTCAGATGAATCGAAAACTACAAAGTATAATATATTTTTGAATGGTTCGAGCCAAAAAATGGACTATTTGCTTATTTACTTTACCTTGTTGTTGTCAGAAAAAGAGGGGAAATTCCTTATTTTCCCCCTGTCTCTAAATGAAATATGATATGCAATATAAAATAGTAAATTAAATACTATATACTATATAGTGGATAGTGGACTGGAAATTCAAATATCTTTCTATTTCTAGTATCCGTTCTCGTTATCCATCCCATTGTCGAAACAAAAATAGAGGATGCATCAATATGTAAATATTTGGTACATAAAGCCACGACCCGATCTATCTATATTTATAACTATAGATAGATAAAAAAAATCTATATATAAGCAACCGATCCTTTTTTTTTTGAATCAAAGAAAGATATTCAAAAATAGACGTCTCTTATTTTGTGACTCAGAATAAACGTTTCGCGTGGAGGAGTGGAGGAACGGAATAATAATTTATTCTTATGGAGGATCCAAAAAAGATTGAATCGGAAATATCGACAAATTCTAAATTCTTGCGACGTAGTCTAAAGGAAATGAAAAAAAAAAATGTCGAGGCTACAATTCTATCTCTATCAAATTTGAATATCAGAATAGCTGATATAGTCATGATTCAATAGGTCAGGTCCACTTACCTTTTTTATTTCTTATATTTATGATGGATTTGATTGGAATAACGGAAAAGTAGGAATATTTGGCGATTCCTAATTGGGGTTGAGTAGGTAGAATATCTATGTCCTCGAACCAAAAATATGGAATAATGAAACCTGAGTTGAGTAAGAATATAGCCTGTAGTGACATAGTTGTCTTCCCAATAAGCGGGGTGATTTATCATTATAATGAACACTTTATAATCACTATACTAATTATATTTATAATGATAATTAGTTAATTAACTCATTCTAATAAAAAAAATATCCCTATTATTATTATCCACTAAAAAATGAAGATTGAAACTAGAGTTTTGTGGAAAAAGCCCCTTATCGGATTTGAACCGATGACTTACGCCTTACCATGGCGTTACTCTACCGCTGAGTTAAAAGGGCCCATTTTATTCCATTCCTGAATGAGACAATGTGAAGACATATACATATATTATATACCTACATATTACATTACATAGGTGCATACAGTAGGCTCATAGTGTCTCATTCGGGAATATCTTTTTTTTTTTTAGTCAGTCTAGGCTAAAACCTAATTACTTTTTTTTTCTTTTATTGACCCCTATCACAACGAGATTCGTTTGATTAATACACAAATTAAAATAGATCCAAGATATTTGATATGTGATCAAATCATGTAATGTATGGAATGAAAAGATTCAACTCATACCTGAAATCCAAGCTCTGCTCTTAGAAAAAAAGAAACTTTCTATCGTTTCTTAATTTCCTAGCTGTAAGATAGGAATATCGCATCTTAACAATGCGTGAATCGATGCGTGAAGGTTGAAGAATGGCTTTTCTGTCGGACAAATCACTAGCGATCCTATACTTCATTAATTATTAATTATAACACATTATAATTATTTCCTATATAATGGAATGTTTATCCATTCTAATGATATAGAATCTATATATAGAAATAGAATATAGAATTTTTTTCATTCATGAACCATGAATGAAAAAATATTCTATCGGAATCGCGAAAGGAAAGGTGGAAAACTTATTCGTATTTAGTCACACCATTACATTATATTGACAATTACAAAAAACTATTCATACTATGAGTATATATAGTATGATGTCGGTTGGGCATCGCAGATATGCCCCCATCGTCTAGTGGTTCAGGACATCTCTCTTTCAAGGAGGCAGCGGGGATTCGACTTCCCCTGGGGGTAGGGTACTACGAAAGGAGGTTGATCATGTATTATCAATAAGTCTAGACTTGATTCTTCCTGGGTCGATGCCCGAGTGGTTAATGGGGACGGACTGTAAATTCGTTGGCAATATGTCTACGCTGGTTCAAATCCAGCTCGGCCCAAGAATTCACCGATCCATCATGAGATTACATAATATAAGAAATTTGTCCGCCGGAAACATCTGGTTAATTTTATATCCTATTTGTTTTTTTCCGATATATTCTTCATTTTATGAATTATCTGGATTCATATCATAATCCGAAAATATAGGACAAGAATTAACAAGTCAAAATATTTTTTGGAAAGATTTCGTATCAATCGATTTAACACGATTTGACAATAGGATTTCTAGTAATCCGTGTCGTTCTCACTAAAGTCCATATCTATGTGGATATTAATATACCAATCACTCCTTTCTCTGTTACAATACGACAATTCTAAATTAAACTAGTCTTAATCAAATCATTAATAATATGTATGCTGTATACCTTATTTCTCTGGGATTGTAGTTCAATCGGTCAGAGCACCGCCCTGTCAAGGCGGAAGCTGCGGGTTCGAGCCCCGTCAGTCCCGACCTAGTATCCGATGACTCCATCAATTCATTTTTTTATTTTCTGTCAAGGGGCATAGAGTGGGATCTAATTCCCATAGGGTCCTTTTTTTTCCGTTTCGAATTTTTTATTGAGAAAATACAATGCGACAATTTGAATTACTTCAATTAGTACCGAGGGGGATAGGCATATTGAATTGGTACAATTGTGGGTAGCACCCTATTTAGTTAGGATTAAAAGAAATCCTTGTCTGGTTTTTTTCGATTGCTCCTGACCCGTGGAAGGGAATCGAATACTTATATATATACTTTCACTAGAGCATATACACAAATTTGGATTCGTTTATTGTACGATAAAAAATGCACTTTTCACATAGTTACCTCGATAAAATACTTTTTTTTTCATATTAAAGCCTCTTTCTAGCTCCAATTTTTGATAACTTAAATTACTAATAGGAAACAATCTATTTATATCATTCAAACTACATACTTCATTTTTGATATATGTGTCCCAGGGCCGGTTCAAGGAAAGAAAGGAATATTAAAATCAAGTAATTAAGAAAAGGAAGAGCAAACAAAGAAAAGATAGACCCTCTCTTAGTGAGGGAATGAGTAATCTTTTTTTATTTCCGGGGAAGGTCCTATCGAAGAAAGAACAAACTAAAAAAAAAGAGTTCATTTTTTATTTTTTTATTTATCAAAATATTCGATCTTTTCTTCTTATTTTTTCCATTTTACTTCTACTATTTGGGTTGGGTTTTTGACCAATGGAAGCGGAAAATGGGCCAGATCATCCTTTGATTATATTATATATATGATTCTATAAATAAGACGGTAGGTTATAGAAAATAACGAATGGATAAAATAAAGAATAAAAATTCAATGAGATTCTAAATTGGATCAGGAATTCCATTTTAGGTTTTTATTCCGTATGGATAAAAGATCTTCCTATGTTATACTATTCCATTCTCGATGATGAATAGATTTGATAGCTCAGATATTGTTATTCAATGATATTGATCCGATTCAATATCATCGGGATGTATTTCTCCCATTGAATTTACAGGATAAAGATTTAGAATCTCTATGGGATCAGATCCCGAGTTATTAATTATGAAGTAAAAAAACGATGAAATTATGGAAGTAAATATTCTCGCATTTATTGCTACTGCACTGTTCATTCTAGTTCCTACTGCTTTTTTACTTATCATTTACGTAAAAACGGTCAGTCAAAACGATTAATTTGAATCAAGCTTGACTTCTTAGTTCTTATCAATAATGGAAGAAATGAAAGGGATTCAAATTCCACGTCTTAAATAAAATGAGCGAATTCAAATCAGACGTCTATGAGATTTGATAGTATGGTAGAAAGGAATATAGGAACCTTTCTACCATACTATCTATTAGTGTATAATTCTACTATACATTATTATATAAAATAATAAAGTTGGACTGTATAAAGAAAGATGGCTTAATGTAGATCACTCCGTAATCTGTATATTGATATATGTACATATAACTCCCATATGTGTAATATACATAGTACCCCAATTCGAGTTCTTTACTTTGGTACATCCATTTGGTTTAGACCGATTTCGATCAATATGATATAATTGAATGCCCACCTTTACTCTTATCTTATAAAATACGTATCTACATAATAACAGATCGACTTCCTCTTTGAACAGTAAAGCGAGAAACAAATAAAAAGGGGTCGGTTGCTCCTCATTGTAATATTTATATATAATTCTGTTAAGAGCTAGTTCATCTAAATACTCTATTTCAATTTGGTTGGAAAAAATTGCATATCATGCGTATTCCGTTTAGTTTCAAAATACGAAGATGGGAATCATTTAATTTAACTATTTGTTTGATTGAAAGGTTATTCGTCATCTATTACATTACTTTACTGGATGCCAGTCGAATTTTAAAATGAAGATATTTGAAAGAAAAACGCTTTGCAGAAGGATTATGAAACTATTAATACAGTTTGATTACTCAACTCAATTCAATTAGTAATTACCCTAGCCCTAGAGTCCACTTCTTCCCCATACTACAAGTGAAAGGGAAAATGTAAAGACTACCATTAAAGCAGCCCAAGCAAGACTTACTATATCCATGTGAATTATGCCCCCGAATATGAAGAAACTCTTTCATTATTGATTACTAATAATATGGAATC